GGTAATTTCCACAAGCACAAATCCCACTTTTTATGGGTCCAGAAATTCTTTCACAAAACAATCCATCTTTCTCCGGTTTATTGGTTTTATAATGAAAAGTATAGGGTTTTGTCACCTCTCCAACTATCTCTCCATTGGGTAGAATTTTATTTGCCCAAGCCCTGATTTGTTGAGGGGAAACTGGTCCAATTTGAAGTTGTTGATGTTTATACTGATCAATCATAGAATAGAAATCCCTATTCATTGAGATCAAGCTTCCTTCCTATTTATCTGGAAGTTCTTTTCAGATACAAGGAAATGATTCAGTTCCAGGGCCAAAGATCGTAGTTCTCGAACGAGCAATCGAAAAGATTCTGGAGCATCCTTTGGGTTAGGTACTGTTCCTCCAATAATCGTAGCACCTAGTGCTTCTTGACGAGCTCTAATATGATCAGATTTACAAGTAAGCATCTCTTGTAAAATATGAGCAACACCAAATCCCTCTAGAGCCCAAACTTCCATTTCTCCTACTCGTTGTCCCCCTTGTTTGGCCCTCCCTCGAAGAGGTTGTTGTGTAACAAGTGCATAATGCCCACTGGAACGTCCATGGATTTTATCATCAACTTGATGAATTAATTTTAGGATATAGGACTTTCCTATTAGAACAGGTTGTTCAAAAGGATCTCCTGTTCTTCCATCAAATATTCTGCTTTTTCCCGGATATTCGGGTTCAAATACCCATGGATTTTTTGTTTGCTTACTGGCTTCATATAATTCAGAAAACACTAGTTTTCTTGAAGCCTCTTGCTCATATCTTTCATCAAAGGGTGCTATTCTATAATGTCTCTTTAGCAGATCCCCCGCTAACCCGAGCGAACATTCAAATATCTGTCCGACATTCATTCGTGAGGGTACTCCTAATGGGTTGAATACCATATCAACGGGCGTTCCATCTTGCAAATAGGGCATATCTTGTCTAGACAAAATCTTAGAAATTATACCTTTATTCCCATGCCTTCCAGCTACCTTATCACCCACTTTGATTTCACGCTTCTGTGAAATATATACACGAATCCTTTCTTGATTATAATTTAAACCCCCCCTCCTATGGATCCATCTCACATCAATAACTCGACCCCTTCCACCTATAGGTAGTCTTAGAGAAGTTTCTTTTGAAGTGGATACCTGAATGCCAAGTATAGCTCGTAATAATCTATCCTCTGGAGCATATGACGATTCATTCGCTGTCTGAGGTGTTAATTTACCTACTAAGATCTCACCTGTTTCTATCCAAGACCCCAGCATCACAATTCCATTTCTGTCTAAATTTCGGAGTAAATGAGCCTCTAAATGTGGGATCTCCTTAGTGATTCTTTCAGGACCTTGCCTTGTTACATGAGTCTGAATTTCATATTTTCGGATGTGAAAAGAAGTATAAATATCTTTATAGACCAGACGTTCGCTAATTAGTACTGCATCCTCAAAATTGTAACCTTCCCATGGCATATAAGCTACTAATACGTTTTTTCCTAAAGCGAGTTCCCCACCGGATGTAGCCGCACCACTCGCTAGAATTTGTCCCTTTTTAATGTATTTACCCTGCCCCACCTGAGTTTTTTGATGCATACAAGTATTTTTGTTGGAACGTTGATACATAACTAATGGAATACTTAGAGTATCCCCATTACTATTACTTGATAAAATGATCTTGTGAGTATCGGTAGAAATGATTTTTCCCTTGCGTTCTACTATAGCTGGAATCCCCGAATCAAGAGCCGTTTGGCCTTCCAACCCAGTTCCAACAATGCACCTCTCGGACCGAGAAAGCGGAACTGCTTGGCGCTGCATATTAGAACTCATTAAAGCCCGATTCGCATCATTATGCTCGATAAAAGGAATGAGGGAAGCCCCAATAGAAAAATATTGGAAGGGAAAGATGCTTCTAAGATGAATCTCTTCCCATGCAATAGTCAGGAATTCTTGACGATATCGAGCTGGAACAACCTGTTCTTCTTGAATACCCCGATTCAAAGCCAAAGAATTTCCTGCTGCTACCATATAATATTCATCTCTATTTGGTGATAAATAAACCATCTGTACCTCCTTTGACCTATCAGATAATTCATAAAACGGACTATCTATAGATCCCCAATAACCAACCTTCACATGAATAGCTAAGGATCCAATAAGTCCAACATTGATTCCTTCGGACGTGTCAATTGGACAAATACGTCCATAGTGACTCGGGTGGATATCTCGTATCCGAAAACTAGCAGTTCGTCCCGTCAATCCTCCAGGACCCAAATAACTCAATTTTCGCCCATGAACAATTTGTGTCAATGGATTAGTTTGATCCAAAACTTGAGATAAAGGGTGTAGGCCAAAAAACGATTCATAAGTAGTTGTTAATGAGGTTGAGGTTACCAAATTTTGAGGAGTCGGTATCAATTTATGCCTAATTGCTCCACATATAGTTCCTCGAACCACATTTTCTAAACGAACAAGAGCCAATCCGAATTGATCCTGTAATAGATCTGCTACAGAACGAATACGTTTATTTTTCAAGTGATTCATATCGTCAAGTGTACCCATTCCCAATTTCATTCCAATCAAATGATCCACAGCAGCCAATAGATCTCGTGGTAACAAAAATGTATTGTTTTGGGGTATATCAAGATTCAGTCTAAGGTTCATATTTCGTCGACCAATCTTTCCTAATTCACATCTTTGTTGAAAAAATCTCTTTTGTAATTCCTTGCATAAGGACTCAGAAAATATCGGATCCCCCCCTACACAAGCAAATTGTCGATAAAACTCCAAAATAGCATTTTCTTTTGACCCAATCTTTTTTTTCTCTTTATCATTCAGGAAAGACAAGAAAATCTCAGGGTAACAAACATTATCTAGAATTTCTCTTAGATTCGAACCCATAGCTGATGATAGAACTAGAATAGATATTTTTTGTTTCCTACTTACACGGGCCCATATCCTTGCTTTTCTATCAATTTCTAATTCCGACCTTCCCCCCCAATCCGATATTATAGTACTGGTATAGATAGAAATTCCATTATGTTCCAACTCTGAACGGTAGTAAATACCGGGACTTTGCAATATTTGGTTGATCACAATTCGGTATATTCCATTTACTATAGAGGTTCCAAAAGAATTCATTATAGGAATGTTTCCAATAAAAACGATTTGTTCTTGCATATTTCTACCGGTTTTCCAAATTAATACCGCGGGTACATATAATTCAGAAGAATATGTGAGTGATTCGTATACAGCATCTCTTTCTTTTATCAAGGGCTCTACCAATTGATATGTTTCCACAAATAATTGAAATTCAATTTCTTGATCTCTATCTTCAATTTTTGGAAACTTATGAAATTCTTCCGCCAAGCCCTGATTAATGAACCTACAAAATCCCTCAAATTGTATCTGACTAAATCCAGGTATTGTGGACATTCCCTCATTTCCATTCTGGAGCATCTTAATCTGAAGTTTCCTCTTTATTGAAAAAATCCCATTATTGACTTGTCTCACTATTCATCGAACCATACCGATCTATCTAGCAATGATGGACTGTATATTCTGTTTACTGAATCACATAAAATTTTAACCAACTCCCATCCATATATATCATACGTATGAACGGAAGCAAGACAGAGAAATGGGGAGCATTCTCGACGCAAGTTAGAATTTTAGCCAGGTAGAAATAAAAAGAAATGGAAAAAACATTCCTAGAAAAAAATTCAGTCACTTAGACTGATGGAGTCTTTTATAAGATATACAAATTGAGCTAATTTATACCTAAATACCTAATTCTTTTATTATGTTTTATTATGTTATGATATTATCATTGGGGTACAAAAAATAAAAAATAAATTAATTAATCTGCTCTCTATGAATGAGATAAAAACAGAATAATAAAGAACAGCATAGAGTTTCCCTTTTTTAGCACACGCAATTAAATGTTCAAAAAGGAATTCACAAATCCTTTTTGGTAGTATAATTTCAAAATACAATTGAATTGCGTACGTCATAGTCTATAGTAGTAATCTTTAGGAAGTACATGCTGATATAGCTATCTAGCTATACATATATCACATCACATTTTTTATCATAATTGAACTTGGTGCAAGATAGGTCAGGTTGTACTCTATAATAAAATAATAAAGTCTTTTTTTTATTCATATTTTATATTCATATTCAATAAAAAATTAAAGCGCAATGATCTTATATAGGGATATGCACATAAGAGATAAATCCGTGCTCGGTATCCACGTAAAATTTTCTGTTCTGGAGTTTACACTGTTCTGGGGTTTACATATAAACATATATGTTTTTTATTATAAATTATAATATTTTTTTATTATAATTTTTTTATTATAATATAATATAAGATTATTAAGATAATGTATATTTATTTCATTGAAATGTTATTCTTGTTATTCTAATGAATATGAAAAAGGATTGGTTCTAGAAATTTCTTGAGAATGATTAGTCGTAAATCAATTGGATTTTTCATCTATTAAGAAAACACAAATGGAGATACAAATTTCATAGCTGTTCGCTAAATCAAATTAAGAAAGGAAAAAATTCAAATCAAAATGAGGAGAGGAATAGAATAAATAGAAGAATATGGATCCAATTATTATCCATCTTTTAGGAAATTTGGCGGCATGGCCAAGCGGTAAGGCAGGGGACTGCAAATCCTTTATCCCCAGTTCGAATCTGGGTGTCGCCTGATCAACAAAAAAAGACTTGTAATTTATTAATTTATTAATGCTTCTGATCGAACTTGACGAATTTTTGCCCCACAAAAGCATAGTCAAGGGACTAGGTCTGTCGATACTTGATTTTGAGAACCCGTAGGGCCTATATAAGTCGGAAATTTTGGTATCCAAGGGTCCCTAAGAGACAAAACACTTCATTTTTTCCCTGGGGTTAAAGAAATGATTCTAAAAAGACTATCAAAACTTCCTAATTACACTATACCTTTCTTAATATTGAGGTAGTGTTTACTAATTCTGTCTGCAATGAAATTAGATTGGATAGAGGCTTGATGGTAAATTCATTAAAGAATCTGAAGATACTTTGTATCTAGACTCACGAGAGGCTCTGAGTACTCAGAAATTCAATCAGAATGGTTGATTGGCTATTCTTCTTTTCTTATTTTCTTATATTTCCCTTCTTTTTTCTTCTTTCAAGTTCTTTCCATTTCAATAGAATTCTATTGAAATGGAAAGAACTTGAAAGAAGTGTATTCGTGAAATTGTTTCATCAATAGCCGTAAGTAAGAATCCTATTTTGACTCTGCATCATTGATTCTACTATGATTATAAATCAATAATGGAATAATTACTTAATATTATAGATATAGAGATAGGGGACATAATTCACATGGATATAGTAAGTCTCGCTTGGGCTGCTTTAATGGTAGTGTTTACATTTTCCCTTTCACTTGTAGTATGGGGAAGAAGTGGACTTTAGAGCTAGGAATATTACTAATTGAGTACTTAACTGAATAATCTCATTTATTCAATTGTGTTGTATCAATTGTGATCATTTTGCGAAAGCTTAAAAAAAAAAAGACACCTCTGTTTCAAAAGATAATTATACTGGAATACAGTAATGAAAAGAACATTCAATCAAATAAGAAAGGATTCACATCATTGTATTTCGAAACTTTACACATGATATGAAATTTCGCCCATCCGGTTGGATTCTTTTTAAATATTCTCTTTTTATGAATTAGTGCTTATCAGAATAATGGATATTACAATGAGAAAACAATCCCTATTCATTACTGTTGTAAGAGAAAGTCGTTCCTTTCCTCTATTACAGCAATACATACTTTTTACTGGAAACGACTAGCGGTTGTCAAAGGAGGCCTTACACATCTTACACATAATAATAATGAAATCTTTTTTCCATTGAGTGATCCACATATTGCATATTGCACCTTTTTTTAGACTCCTCCTATTTTTTATGCTCATGTTTCAACATGAAAAATCGGGGAGGGGTTTAATCTACCACTCTATTGCTTTTCCAAATCCGAAGAAGTGACTATAGAATTCTACACATCATATATGAATGGTTCGTTCAATTACTTCTTGGAATGATAAAGAAAAAAAAAAAGAAATACCTTTGCTTGGTTTAGTTTAGTTATATTCGATTCGTTTATCTATATTTTATCTATATATTATTCTATTATATATTATATAAATTATTATTATATAATATTATTATATAAATTATATATTTATTATATATTATATAATTATAATTATAATCTATATCTATTCTATATTCTATATAGTTAGAATATAGTTATATAATATATAATTCATATAGTATATGTATAATTCATATAGTACATATAGTATATGAGAGTTATATGATAGTATATGCCCATACTATTCTCCTATTTTCCTACATTTTTATATTAGATCAAGATTAGATCTTCTTAGAATTAGATATATATTGTCAATTGATCTATATAAAAGAAAGCATCTTTCCTTTCTGTATACAATAAAACTTTATGTACTAAGAATATTTTTTAATACTCAATTCTATAGTGTGGTAGAAAGAGCTGTATATAGCTCTTTCTACCACACTATCTCAGATACTTCTGATTCCAGTTTCAATAGAGTTTGAAACCCTTTCATTTCTTCAATGATTGATAAAAATTAAGAATTCCTATTAATCTTTTTGACTGACTGTTTTGACATATATGATAAGTAAAAAAGCAGTAGGAACTAAAATGAACAGCGCAGTAGCAATAAGCGCAAGAATATTGACTTCCATAATCTTTTTTTTTTCGAAAAATTCGGGATCTAATCCCATAGATATGATAAAGTGAACTCCTATCAATTCAAAGGTATGAATTGCATCCTGATGATACTAACCCGGATCAATATTATGAATAAATATATCTGATCTATCAAATAGTATAACATAGGAAGATCTTTTATTCATACTCAATCAAAATATTATAACAAAATATTATAATTATATTAAAATATTATATTAAATGAAATATAAGTTAAATAAAAAATAAATATTTTGATTGGATAAGAGATCCCATTTCATTCGCCCCCCCTTTTTCCCTTTTTATTTTCTATCACATCACCTATTCTTATAGAATTTAATACAATTCTTATTCCTTTCCTTGCATATACAATATGCAATATACATAGAATTAATAGGTATGGCCAATATCCTATGGGTCATACAATATGCAAACACAAACAGTAGTAAAAATAAGATAGAAAAAAAAAGGATGGGTAAAGTATAAAAAATCTAATATTCCAACGAATTTGTTAAAAAGGGGACGTCGCTTGGTTGGTGTTTTATTTTTTTAGTATCCCCCTTCTTGGATTGGAATTAAAACGCATAGATAAAAAATTCAATGTGCAATTTGGATGAGAATGAGATAGATTATAGATTTTTTTAAATTAGTCATTGTAGATGTACAAAGAAAGTTTGTTCGAAATTAAAGAGGGTATGATTGAATCTGAACCCTAAGAGTACTCTGTCGATATAATTATGTGAAGTTCGTTGTGTATCCTAGAATAAACAAAGACAATTTGTGTCTGTACTCTCAAGAAAAATATGAGCAGTTTTATCTTATTATAGTAAGACCGCCAATTGTACTTTATCTCTTTCCAATAGGTACTAGCAGAAGAAATAGAAATTTCCATATTTGTCTGATGAGAAATGTGAAACGAAAACAAAAGAAATAAGGATTCCCACTCGAAATGCGATTTCGTTCTCTGTTCTACCTTTAACGGAAAAGGGAGAGATTAATTGATCAATTCATCGGATCGGATTCTAGTTCGGGACTGACGGGGCTCGAACCCGCAGCTTCCGCCTTGACAGGGCGGTGCTCTGACCGATTGAACTACAATCCCAGCCATATGTATGGCATAGGCATACATATACATATTTTTATGATTTCATAAGAGCAGTCTATTTGTCGTGTTGCAATAGAAACACGAATTATATATGGATATCATAGACATGGACTTGAGTAAGAGTGGCACGGATTACTAGTAATCCGTGGTTATTTTCTTTTGTATTTACTGTGTTGAAAATAAGAAAATAATGGATAATCCATTCTTTGTATGAGAAAAACCTTTTTCCTTTCTTAAAGAATTAAGAATCTAAATCGTTAAAAAAAAAATGGATGAGAAAAAAATAGAGACAAAAATGGACTATTTTTCTTGATTTATACGTATCCGGCATTTCTGTTTCTTATAGGACAAATTGGTTATATCATAACCATGGAGCGACGAATTCTTGGGCCGAGCTGGATTTGAACCAGCGTAGACATCTCGCCAACGAATTTACAGTCCGTCCCCATTAACCACTCGGGCATCGACCCAGGAAGCAGGAAGAATGAATTATAAATTATAGGTTTATTGATAATCCATGATCAACTTCCTTTCGTAGTCCACTACCCCCAGGGGAAGTCGAATCCCCGTTGCCTCCTTGAAAGAGAGATGTCCTGGACCACTAGACGATGGGGGCATATCCGCCCGACCGTCATCATACTATGATATGATGATAGTATGAGTAGTTTTTTGGAATTGTCAATATAATTCTAATAAAATGTATGACTATATCCGAAGATTTTTTCATACTTTTATGTCATGATATGTTATGATCCCATACCATTACCATAGAATTTTTTCATTTGATACTTCGTTCATGAATGAAGTATCTCAAACTCCCATAAATATTCTACCCTTCTATACCAGAACTATAGAACTATATAGTATATAGCTATATAGCTATATAGATAGTATATCTAACTATAGAATAACCTATTCTTATTCTATAATAGAGATTGTAATTATATTAATTATATTAATTATATATATAATTTATATATATATATAATATAATTACAATCTCTATCTATATAGATTCTATATTCATAATATTCTATTCATAAATTCTATTCATAATATTATTCTATTCATAATATTATTATTATTCTATTCATAATATTATATTATTATATATATATATATAATGGAAGATGCCTAATTCATGAATTGAAGAAAACGGGCCCTTTTAACTCAGTGGTAGAGTAACGCCATGGTAAGGCGTAAGTTATCGGTTCAAATCCGATAAAGGGCTTTTTCCACTAAACTAAAATCTGAGTCTTCTTTTTTCAGCGTTTTATATTTCTAAAAAAAAAAAAAGACAACGACCGCCATTAATGAGTTCTTATTATTCTGAGTTATAGTTAGAAGGTTGAACAATTTACATTTATTTATATTATTATAATATTAATATAATATTTATAATATTAATAAAATAATATTAATAAAAAAATTGTATTAGAATGATAAATTGCTCTGATTAGAAGGAGTCTACTCCGTAGTGACATAGTCATCCTTTTTCTGTCTCATTATTCCATTTTTTTGTCCTGAGACATAAATATCTAAGCCAACCCTATTATGAATCGCCAAACCAAAGTACTTCTACTTCTCCATTGTTCCTATCAAACCCACTGTCCAATTTTTAATAAAGAAAAAGGTAAGTGGATCTGACCCATTGAATCATTACTATATCAGCTATTCTGATATTTAAATTCGATATAGATTCAATTTCAATTGTAGAAGTGAATTTTTTTATTTCCTTAGATCACACAAGGCAACAATTTGTCGATATTTTCGATTTCATCTTCTTGTTACTGGATGTTCCATAGAACTAAATCGTTATTTTTTTCCACTACATAAAAAAAAAAATGGATTTCCAAAATATGTATTTTCAATATCTTTCCTTGATTTCAGAATTAGATATTGTTTTGTTATTCCACCGATGAAATAGAGAATGAATGCGAGAAAAGGGGCTTTCATTTATAGTTTACCATTATCGAAATTGAATATTCAATTTAGGGACAGGGAAAAATAGGGAATCTGTTTGTTTTGACCCTTTAAAGATATACTCTGGGATATGAGTCATGGGATAATTCAGGGTTCCAATGGTTATGTTATTTTTATAT